ATTTTTTGCCACATCCATTATTTGGTATTGTGGGGGACTTTATAAAGTCCTTATAAAGTCCTTGTTCACTGGAAGGTCAGAACGAGGAAATAAGTGGATCAAAATTTCTCATCGCGGTTAGGTTATTCAATATATAAGAATTTCTATTTTTGAATCGAGGGTTCAAAATGTAAGATTTCTCTGATCTTATCCATTTTTTTTTCGAATAAATACTGAATTTCGCGGAATATGAAATATTTCATCGAAAACTTACAGCAGCTTGCCAAACAAAGGCTAAGAGAAAAAAGAATAAAGGTATGACAGGCATAATGTCTACGATTGGATTGAAAAAGGCATAAGCCTCAGGCAATTTGGCAAAGAAAAAACTATTCAAATCAAAGGTAAAATTAAAACAGATAGAGATGAAACTAAAGATATTAAGCATAACAAACATTTCGTTCTTGTAGATTAGAAAATTGGATTTTGATTGAGTTATTTTTATGAAGGAAAACTGTAAAAAAAAAAGGCAGGTAAAAAAGTCCTTCCTTTTCTTCGAACTCTCCCCAATCCAAAATCCTTCCTTTCATTCTCAAACGAGAATACAAGGAATTATAGTTTCATACAATATCTTAATTGAATTCTATGTAATGATCAATAATTTTTTTTCATATTTCTATGTGTTGAATCCTAGCAACAAAATATTTCATATTTTGGTTTGTATTGACGAATAACCAATACTAATATTAGTGTTTATTAGTGTCGAATATAAATCGAAATGGGGCGTGGCCAAGCGGTAAGGCAATGGGTTTTGGTCCCGTTACTCGGAGGTTCGAATCCTTCCGTCCCAGATTGTCTCTATCAGAAACAAAAGATTCTTCTCTTTAACAACTTTCTGTTTAATGTTGGATACAATGTGATCCAATCCTTTGTTTTTGATTCTAGGAATAATTCGGAGAATTCTATCTTTTCTTTCATAAGAAAACCTATGTTCCATATTCATGAAATGTGAATTCTCACGCGATGCGTTCGTAATCGAAATGTGAAAGAAAGGGCTCTTTATTCCTTTCCCCAAAGAAAGTCTAAAGAAAATAAAGGGCGTATCTCAATTCCACATAAAATGTGGAAACTAAAGAGTACGTAGTTTTTGATACTAATTTTATCGTTCGTCTTAAAACTTCTAAAGCCGAGAAAGAACAAATAGGAAAAACAAATTGATCCAGATCTTATTTATTTTTTACTTCATATAATATAAAATAAACCTTGATACTCGAAGAAGTATGGGAAATCGATATTATATAGAAACTTCCGACCTTTTTGAGTCATCAGAATAGCTTATATTTGGTTAATAACTTATTTTGTTACGTGATTGGAAATCCACGTTCTTTTGAGATTTAGAATTTATTTGTTCGGGAAAAGGGGTCCTTTCCTAATTGCCCATCTCAAATAATCTGTTGAAAATGGAAATCAAATAATATTTAAGTAAACTCGTTTATTTGTCCTTTTTAGAAATCTGTTTCATTCATATGTATGATAGAATAGGGGGTTAGGTTAAATAAATGAACCCCTTTCTCTCTACGTATAAATATTTATATAAATATTTATACGTAGAGAGAAAGATAGAAAGTATAGATTATTATCTATCGGTTGAGCCAATAACTATTCATGATTCCATATTGAATCAATTACATACTGGTTCAAAATTTAATTCTAAATTAGAGGAATGTTATGGTAAAACTTCGTTTGAAACGATGTGGTAGAAAGCAACGTGCGACTTGAAGGACATGATCCACTGTGGATTTTTACGTCCACCATTTTCTATAGGAATGAAGATGCTCTTGACTCGACATAGTTTGTTCTGTTCCTGCTAAGAACCTAATTTGTATTGGGTTGGTAAATAAAAATAGTACATGATGGAGCTCGAGTAAAAAATCTTTATTCATTTATCGGGGGGCAAAATCTAGGGTTAGTAACAATGAATAAGTGAGACTAACTTTGTAAGTATATCCTCAATATCAATATATAAATTGAAAGGTTCAAATTAGAACAAGTTTGAATTCAAAATAAAGTCAAATTTGTCGGAATTTGGAAAACTTTTTCGATGTAAAGTGTATTACAAAGGAATCAATCCTTCATATTTCTTTTCCATAGAAATAAATAACAAAAGGTATGTTGCTGCCATTTTGAAAGAAGTAAGAATCACCGAAGTAATGTCTAAACCCAAGGATTTCACAAAACAAAGAGACAGGATTCCGGAACAAGGAAACGCAATTTTCATCAATTGTCTCAATAATTTTATTAGAATGAGGAAAAAAATAGATTCGAGATGATATAAACAAAAGAGGTTAGAGACGACTCAATAAATTTCTGAGGATTTCACTTTGAATTCTTTACGAATTATCCAACTTGAGTTATGAGTACAAATGATATTTCTTTTTTTTTTCTGTAAGTGTAGTGAAGAACAAAAAAATAACTAAAATCATAGTCTAATTCATGCTCTTATGTATCCATTTGCTATTATACACAGAAATTAGAATCATTTTTTCTCGAGCCGTATGAGGAGAAAACCTCCTATACGTTTCTAGGGGGGGCATTATTTATTTATATCTATCCCAATGAGCGATCTATCGAATCGTTGCAATTGATGTTCGATCCCGAAGAGAAGGAAGAGATCTTCGAAAAGTAGGTTTTTACGATCCGATACAGAATCAAACTTATTTAAATGTTCCCGCTATTCTATACTTCCTTGAAAAAGGCGCTCAACCTACAGGAACTGTTCATGATATTTTAAGGAAGGCAGAATTATTTCAAGAAAGAACTTCGAGTTAATTAAAGGAAAAAACAAAATGAATGAATAAAAAAGGGGGGTTAACTAGTATCTATTTTTTTGTAATTATTTACCCACAAGTTGCCCTTTTCTTGTTCTATTCATACTTCATCTTGAATATCTTCATTTTTTTTTTCTTTTTGTAGGGGAATCCGCCAACAAATAAGTAGTAAATCTTGTTTATTGGGCCTCTATTGATTGAATAAATCCGATATTTTTTCTCCACCTCACCTCGTCTTTATTTTTCATCTAAATTTCTTTTTTATGTTGTGCCAATCCAACACAAGTCTTTATTTGATTTCCTTATTAATTTGTTTTCTCAACATTCCATTTATATTGACAATGGTGTATCGAAGAAATATAATTTGATCGATCGTAGATAAATGGATCCGTTTACCCCGATCCCTATTGCTTTTTTCTTCACTTTAGTCAAGGGGTTTTTGTCGGATTTATTTTTATACAAGACGCGTTTTCTTAACGAAAAAAGCGGCCTGTCAATTTTGATATTTCTATTCCGTTGTTTTTTAAATTGACCTTCAAATATTTATTTTCGATTTCTTGTTAGTTCAATGTTTTGATGGAGTGGTGTAGTGCAATTCAATTGATTTTTTTTGATCATCTCTACATATCATATTTATTTGGGTTGCTAACTCAACGGTAGAGTACTCGGCTTTTAAGTGCGACTATGATCTTTTACACATTTTTGGATGAAGCAACGAATTCGTCCAGACTATTGGTAGAGTCTATAAGACCGCGACTGATCCTGAAAGGTGATGAATGGAAAAAACAGCATGTCGTAATAATAAGAAAAAAATCGAATTTTTTATTTCGTATATTCTTCTTTTTTAGTAGTAGAATTTAGATAGAATTTGGAGTTTATCCTTATCGGATCATTACAAAATTTTGTTTTGATTTGTGTGGAAGAGGACAAAAGAAATTAACATACATTTATAGTTGGGTCTAGTGAATAAATGGATAGAACCTCTTGGTTCCAATTCTGGTAAAAAAAAGCAACGAGCTAATATTCTTAATTTGAATAATTACCCGATCTAATTAGATGTTAAAAATAAATTAGTGCCTGGTGGGGGAAGGGGTTCTCTTGTGAGTGGACCGTCGATTCTTTTTCTTTAAAAAAAGATCCTAACTATTCCATATTATCGATTGGAGACAGATGTGTAGAAGAAACAGTATACTGATAAAAAAATTTGTTCCAAAATCAAAAGAGCGATTAGGTTGCAAAAATAAAGGATTTTGGACCCTCTTGTAATTATAACGAAGATAAACCACTCGGTTGGATAGAAGAAGAGAGGAAAAAGATCTGTTGAGTGGACTCCTCGTTTCCGGGGGTATATATTTTTTTCTTACTATATACATAATAGATACCCTGTTTTGACCATATTGCACTATGTATTATTTGATAACCTAAGAAATCTTCCTGCTTATAGTTCAAGTAGAAATGTAACTAAATGGAAAAATTACAAGGATATTTAGAAAAGGGTAGATCTAGGCAACAACCCCTCCTATATCCGCTTCTCTTTCAGGAGTATATTTATGCACTTGCTCATGATCGTGGTTTAAAAGGTTCCCTTTTTTACGAACCTACGGAAGTTTTTGGTTATGACAGCAAATCCAGTTTAGCGCTTGTGAAACGTTTAATTATTCGAATCTATCAACAGAATTTTTTTCTTTTCGTGGTTAATGATTCTAACAAAAATCGATTCGTTAGTCACCACCACAACAATTTTTGTTATTCCCATTTTTATTCTCAAGTGATATCAGAAGGTTTTGCAATTCTTGTAGAAATTCCATTCTCGCTGCGATTAGTATCTTATTTCGAAAAAAAAGAAATACCAAAATCTCATAATTTACGCTCTATTCATTCCATTTTTCCTTTTTTAGAGGACAAATTATTACATTCAAATTATGTATCAGATATATTAATACCCCATCCCATCCATATGGAAATCTTGGTTCAAATCCTTCAATGCTGGATTCAAGATGTTCCCCTTTTGCATTTCTTGCGATTCTTTCTTCATAAATATCATAATTGGAATAGTTTTCTCATTACTCCAAAGAAATCTATTTATGTTTTTTCAAAAGAAAATAAAAGACTATTTCGGTTCCTATACAATTCTTATGTATCTGAATGTGAATTTTTATTAGTTTTTCTTCGTAAACAATCTTCTTATTTACCATT